CAAGTAAAGGAAACTCAATGTAATTCATAAATGTCTCAATGTGATTTTTTTGTTTCATTTTTATTATTATTGTCAGAGTATTCAAGAGCTAAGACCATTCTAATGCTCCCTTTCGCCATGCATAAACTAAACCAACAATTAGGATAAGCACGAAAATGAAAGCTTCTATAAATACGGATACTCCTAATACATCGAAACTCATTGCCCATGGATAAAGAAAAACTGTTTCAACATCAAAAACAACAAAAACTAGAGCAAACATATAATAACGGATTCGAAATTGTAACCAAGCATCGCCCATTGGTTCTATACCCGATTCATAACTAGAAAGTTTCTCTGGACCTTTGGTAATGGGGGATAAAACTCCGGAAATTCGAAATGCCAAAATAGGAATAACGCTTGATATTATTAGAAATGTCCAGAAAATATCATATTCGTAAAGCAGAACCATAGGTACACTCCTATGAATGAGGGAAATAGACTAGATTAGTCGAGTCGAATTGAAATTAATTGTCAACTGATTCATAACTCTTAACAATTTATTTTTGTTGAACCAACTCGTTTTGTTTGGTTGCTGTGTTACACGTCTCGTTTGTGGTACATGTCTCCTTTCAATATTCATTCACGATAATGTTTCTATTTACTTCAAATTGATTTCGATCTTGATATAGTATAAATATATTGCTTATTGCTCTTATACGGATAAGACTTTATTCTCGCTTTTTCACCCCACTCCGGATTCTTTCTAAAATAGAAAATAAAATCGAAAACAAGGAATTCAAAATGGAATTCTTAATTTTCTATTTATTTTTTTTTTAAGTATTGAAAGTATTGAAATTATTAAGTATTTATTAATTTATTAAAATCTATCTATTCGATATTTATTAGATAAATTATTATATTATACAATAATATTTCAATTATTATTCTATAATTTCTATTCTACTAATATTCTATTCTATATATATAGAAATAGAAATAATATGAAAATAGAAATAATATTGAAAATATATATTCTAATAATAATAAATATATATATATTATTATTATTAGAATAGGAACTTCTATTGAGTATTGATTTAGTATTGATTATTGATTTAGGAATTTCTATTGATTTAATACAGCAAAAAACTCTTTTGTTTTGCGCTTTATTTTATCAAGTAACATATACCAAGAAAAACCTATTTGACAATGTTAACAATGAAAGTTAGCAAAGATCTTTATTGTTTAAACTTCGACTGTTCCTAAACTAAATATAGAAACAGAGTAAGTTCTTCCTAAACCCATGTAACTTATTACTAGTGGATTCCATTTTTGTTAGATTAGGTTGAAGTGTGTTTTTAACCGAATTCATGGAATGATTTTGATTATAAAAATCAACTAAGGTTATATAGGTATTCCAAAGGCAAAGAAGTATCACTAACCCTTTTATTGTATTGCGGAATTGTATTGCGTGCGGAGAGTAGGAGAGGAAAATTAATATGTAATTAATCGTAGATTAATAATGAAGAAAATTTGGTTTGTTTAGTCAAGATTAGAAAAAATACTGATTGGATCTATTGAAATGCCTTTTTTTTTTTCATTTTCTTTTAGGGCTATACGGACTCGAACCGTAGACCTTCTCGGTAAAACAGATCAAACTTATTGTAATAAAAATGATTTGAACTGCTTCAAAGACCCAACATGCATTTTTTTGCATTGGGCTCTTTCATTAACTGATACATTAATTGATATAACTAATCATTTAGTCTACCATAATTCTCTTGACAGAAAGATAAGACGATGGCTCCCCCTGCTCTGATTTATTATTTAGATTCCGATCAGAGAGCATTACCAAAGTGTTTCAAAGAAGGACTACCCTGACGTAGGTCTGCTTTTGGCTTAGATCAACCTAAGTTAAATGAAGTCTCCATTGCCCCGCTTCTGCTTAATAAAGAATCAAATATGAAACTTCATACACCTTAAAGTTCATAGGATAGGACAAAAAGAGAATTTTTGAGGTCCTTATACTCATTATGCCTAGCATTGAATAAACTGGGTATTCACCTTATCAATATCTTAAATCGAAATCTAAGATGGGTTCTATTTGGCGGCTAAAAAGAGCACCTAAATTAGACCGAACCCCTTTGTCAAGCTATTGTTCTCTTATTCCCTAAAAGTCATGGAGTAAGACATTACCTTCTCAATAAGTCTTTTGATTACATGATGTACTCCTCTGAAAAACATTGGCGCGCGTGTAAACGAGGTGCTCTACCTAACTGAGCTATAGCCCTTGTGCTTGTGATACATATTTTATCATGTCGACAATCTCTTGTCAAGATAAATATTCCATGATGCAACATCTTATTTGTGCGATATGTTTGATTGGTATTGCTTATAAATGATATTCCATTTATAATCCGTCGATGCGACGAGTTCCATTTCTTTCTCTTTGTGATTATAAAAGACCTACTTAACTCAGTGGTTAGAGTATTGCTTTCATACGGCGGGAGTCATTGGTTCAAATCCAATAGTAGGTAGACCTTATTAGATATCAAAATCAATGGTATCTAATAAGTTTTTCTATCCATCTTGTTTTATTAATTTTTTATTTTTTCCATTCTTTTATATTTCATTTTTTTGTTTTTTGAATTCAAAAATTTTTCCTTGTATTTAGAATCCGATTCCACTTATGATTCTATTTATAAAATTAGAAAAATAAAAGATGGGGTGTATAAACAGAACTTCTGTTTATACAGAAGTTCCTTTGATGATTATTGATTATTCGGAAGGCACTAACTAGTTACGAAATCACAGTGATAGCCTCTACTCGGGCTCTAGCTCGTCTAAGAGCTAGATTTGCCTCAATTATTTGTCTCTTTCCTTCAGCTTTCCTTAAGCTAGCTTCTGCTATTTCAAGAGTTTGCTGAGCTTCTTGTGGATCAATGTCACTACCCTTCTCCGCATCATTTACTAAAATAGTAATCTCATTATTGCCTATTCTAGCAAAACCGCCCATCAGAGCCATCGTTAACCATTGTTCGTTAAGACGTATTCTCAAAATACCAATATCGACAGCCGTAGCAATAGGCGCGTGATTTGGTAATACGCCAATTTGTCCACTATTGGTAGATAAAATGATTTCTTTCACTTCTGAATCCCAAACAATTCGATTGGGAGTCAGTACACAAAGATTTAAGGTCATTTCTTCAAGTTGTTCTCCATTTCTAAAGTCGTAGCCTTCGCTGTAGCTTCATCAATGTTCCCTACCAAATAAAAGGCCTGTTCAGGGAGACTATCTAATTCTCCGGAAAGGATCAATTTAAACCCTCTAATTGTTTCTGCTAGACCGACGTATTTCCCCGGGGAACCCGTAAATACTTCTGCTACGAAAAAGGGTTGAGATAAGAAGCGCTCGATTTTTCGTGCTCTTGCTACAGTTAAGCGATCCTCTTCGGATAATTCGTCCAACCCAAGGATAGCTATAATGTCCTGAAGTTCTTTGTAACGTTGTAAAGTTTGTTTAACTCTTTGCGCAGTTTCATAATGTTCTTCACCAACAATCTGAGGTTGGAGCATAGTTGATGTTGAATCTAAAGGATCTACTGCTGGATAGATACCTTTAGCGGCTAATCCTCTTGATAGTACAGTAGTAGCATCTAAATGCGCAAATGTCGTGGCAGGAGCGGGGTCAGTCAAATCGTCCGCAGGTACATAAACAGCTTGAATGGAAGTTATGGATCCTTCTTTGGTAGAAGTAATTCTTTCTTGTAAAGAACCCATTTCGGTACTAAGAGTGGGTTGATAACCCACAGCGGAAGGCATTCTACCCAATAAAGCAGATACCTCTGATCCTGCTTGGACGAAACGGAAGATATTATCAATAAATAGAAGTACGTCTTGTTCATTAACATCCCGGAAATATTCCGCCATAGTTAGGGCAGTCAAACCAACTCTCATACGAGCTCCCGGTGGTTCATTCATCTGACCATAGACTAGAGCTACCTTCGATTCTGCAATATTTTCTTCATTAATTACTCCAGATTCTTTCATTTCCATGTAAAGATCATTTCCTTCACGAGTACGTTCCCCTACTCCGCCAAATACGGATACACCTCCATGAGCTTTCGCAATGTTGTTAATTAATTCCATAATTAGTACTGTTTTCCCCACCCCAGCTCCCCCGAAAAGTCCTATTTTTCCCCCACGCCGATAAGGGGCTAAAAGATCTACTACTTTAATTCCTGTTTCAAAAATGGATAATTTTGTATCTAATTGTATAAAGGCAGGGGCAGATCTATGAATAGGGGATGTTGTGCGAGTATCTACAGGACCTAAATCATCAACAGGTTCTCCAAGCACGTTAAAAATTCGTCCTAGAGTCGCCCCGCCGACTGGAACACTTAGAGGAGCTCCCGTGTCAATCACTTCCATCCCTCTCATTAAACCATCTGTAGCACTCATAGCTACAGCTCGAACTCGATTATTTCCTAATAATTGCTGGACTTCACAAGTCACATTAATTTGTTGTCCAACAGCATCTCGCCCTTTAACTACCAAAGCGTTGTAAATATTTGGCATCTTGCCCGGTGGAAAGGCTACATCTAGCACCGGGCCAATGATTTGAGCGATCCGCCCCAGGGTCTTTTTTTCAAACGCGGAAACTCCAGGACCAGAAGTAGTAGGATTGATTCTCATAGTAATAAATAAAAATAAAAATAAAAAATATGTCGAATTTCTTTTTCAAAAAATTTTGAATCCAAAATAAATGTTCGATAGCAAGGTGATCGATTAATTCAATTCAATACGAAACGAACGGGGTTTAGCACTCCATTTTGTTGGTACCATCCAACGAATCCGATTTAATTGTTTACTTATTTGCTTTTCAGTTTCAATGAGTGGATTTTCAAGTTCAACTAAGGCATTTTTAAAATAAAATCGATTTTATTTTAAAAATATCAAATCAAGTAGATGAATAAAAAATCGTCAGGAAGCCTTTCCATTTATCTATCATTATAGAC